CCCTCTCTTTCCGTACCTTCATTTAATAGACCCATTTTATTAACAACACCGGATCAAATAGCAATGGAGACCTTTATTCCACCAGTTAGACCTTTCATTGATATAGATTCTCTATTCCGAATTGCCGTGACCCATAAACTAGGAAGAATACTGGAAAGAATATGAAAATAGCCCCTCGGTCTATGATAGATAAAATCGGAATTAAACCCGTATTTTTCTTACTTAACCTTAGGTTAATTTAATTTGATGAAAGGGAAGAAAATTGCCCGAACCCTTGCTATTTTATTTGAGTTTAGGGTTTAGTCTGACGAGAATAATATTCTATGACTATGGTTTCATCTATGTCCAAACCGACCCATTTTCTATCTATTATTTGATTGACTAATCCTTTATATTGGAATGGTTGAAGGGTCAAATGCTTCGGCACTTCCTCATGAGGGGAAGAGTTGAGAGAATTTTGAATCAGAGTTCTGGATTTTTGTTCATCCTTCGGCGTAATAATATCTCGGGGTTTGCAGCGATAACTTGGTATATCTACTATACGCCCATTCACTAAAATATGTCTATGGTTAACTAATTGGCGGGCTGCGGGAATAGTCGAAGCCATACCCAATCGAAAAAGGATGTTATCCAAACGCATTTCAAGTAATTGGAGTAAAACTGGACCTGTTGGCCCCTTGACTTTTCTGGCGATACGAACGTATTTAAGTAATTGTCGTTCTGTAAGACCATAATGAAACCGCAATTTTTGTTTTTCTTCTAGGCGAATACTATATCCAGATTTTTTCCCGGAGCGCGGTTGGTTTCTAAGATCACTTCCGGCTTTAGGACTTTTATTAGTTAGTCCTGGTAAAGCCCCCAGGCGGCGTATTTTTTTGAAACGAGGTCCTCGGTAACGCGACATAAAGACTCCTTATTCTTATTTAGAATTCATTTCATTCTTTTTTTTTGAAAATTGGATTTTACAGAATAAACCTAAACTAAAACTGAACTAAATGAAGCGAAGTTTGCTGAAGTAGTGTACTTGTACTATTACTATAAAGAAGAATACTTGTACTATTACTATAAAGAAGAATAAAGAAGAATGAGATAAATATTCAAACTTTCTATTTCTATTATTAGAATAATATATATAAAAGATCCTCTTCCTGACATAGTTGGGAGTTCCTATTAAGAAATTCATGGATTTTGAAAAAGGGGTAAAACACTTTTTGACTAGTCTTGGATTTCAAAGGGAGATTCTCAATTTTTCAAAAATGGAATAAAAAAATGAAAAATAGGAAAAGGCCGGCTATCGGAATCGAACCGATGACCATCGCATTACAAATGCGATGCTCTAACCTCTGAGCTAAGCGGGCCCACATAATAATAATAGAAATTTTCTATGCATAGGAATTCAATACACTATAGTATAGTGTCTCTAGAAATATAGAAAAGAATAGAATCTATAATTTCTCTATAATTTCCAATAAATATTGAATATTATAGAACAGAACGATTTATGTAGCGATATAGAATTTCGATTTCTTTATCACACTTCTAAATTCGAATATTATTCTATTCGATAGTCAATCTTAAATATTTTTCGATAGTCAAATTTTCTTTTTGATTTTGGATTCACACGACATTTGAAATTCTTTTTGTTACACTTCTATATTTTCTATCCTAACTATTTCGAATTCTATATTTCTTTCGAATTCGAATTAGTTAATTAGTTATAACTAATCAGACATTCCTCGGCTTTCATTCGTAAAAGGGGAAGTTAAGAAAAAAAAAGAAGAATCGTCCGCTGAAGTATCCCAAATTGCATGGGAGAAATGGCAGGAAGAGGAAGATATATGGGGTCTATATCAATCTATATTGAATTGCCGATACAGAAATGATAAAATCCAATTTGATTGGATCAAATAAGGGTTTCCTATAAGTAACAAAGAAAATACTTTTTTTCGAGATAGTAATCGCTATCTAATAAATTCAAGAATTCCAGTATAAATGAAAGAAAAAAGGAATGATATCATAATAAGATTCGAATCTCAAAACAAAAGGAAGGGGGGATATGGCGAAATCGGTAGACGCTACGGACTTAATTGGATTGAGCCTTGGTATGGAAACCTACTAAGTGATAACTTTCAAATTCAGAGAAACCCCGGAATTAATAAAAATGGGCAATCCTGAGCCAAATCCTTTTTTCTTAAAACAAAGGTTCAGAAAAGGAAAAAAGGATAGGTGCAGAGACTCAATGGAAGCTGTTCTAACAAATGGAGTTGGCTGCCTTGGTAGAGGAATTTTTCCATCGAAACTTCAGAAAGGATGAAGGATAAACGTATCTATTGAATACTATATCAATAGATTAGTGATAGCCCGAATCTGTATCTGTATTTTTTTTATAGTATATGAAAAATGGAAGAATTAGTGTGAATTGATTACACATTGAAGAAAGAATCGAATATTCATTCATCAAATCATTCACTCCATAGTCCGATAGTTCTTTTAAAGAACT